TTGAGATAGGTAACCCAATGGAACTCCCCCTCTGAGAACCGTATATGAGAATTTCATCTCGTACGGCTCAAGCGGAAACACACAAATACTGATTTCAACGGATATATAATAGAAAGTTAAAAACTTCATTAGCCACTTGATTCGATTTGCCTCGAAGATACGAAGTAACAAAAATCCGGAATCTCTTCTTTGTGATGATAATGCCAAAAAATATCAAGTTGGCTCATCTGTCTTTCTTTATGTTGATCGTTACAGGCCTCTTGAATCTTCTCTTCCCTATTTTTTATTTGTTATTTGATTTATTGTTTTTTTTTGTGCGTACTGCGGATTTACTCTTGTTTTACTATTGATAGGAATTCTCTTGTTGAGACCCTATGAATCCATTGAAACCTCAGATTCATACTAGAACCACGATGATTTAGCCTCAAGCTAAACTCAAAGGTTCTCTGAGTAAGAACCTTTGATGATCACTTATTGAATGAATGGATGTAATGACTCAACAAAATCTAGAGAAAGAGTTATCCTTCGGTCAAAATAAATCTGAAGGAATAAAATTCGTTTGATTTAGGAAATACCTATTTGAATTTTTTTTGAGTCCGGTTGCGAGGTCTGAATAAATAGTAGGTATGAATCATAGTTCAAATATTTCTTTTCTTGATCTATTCTATATATTCCGTGCTCCAGATACTAGAATAAATATCCGACGAGGTAGAATCATCTTGATAGAGATAACAGGTCCATTCTATGTATTATCAATAGGATCAATTATAACAAGTCACACACTCATATTCCGGAAATACCGAAACAAATAAATTCCACGGTCGAACTACCAGAATAGAATGGTCTAGAAATCCAAGTCTAAAGTAATTTTTTCTTTGATTGAAAGACTAGGACTTCATAGTTCTTATAAACCTAACTCATTGAAATTCCATCCAGTAAAACGGAAGAATTATAAATTTCCAAAATAATAGATAGGAATATCGCAAATAGAGCCATTGCGACCCCCATAAGTGGTGTAGTCCCCCATCCCGGAGCTACTTTACCATATTCCGAATTCAATGGTTTCAATAAATCCCCTACAGTAGTTCGTCTTGGCCCAGATCTAGAACTATCCTCAACGGTTTGTGTAGCCATAAATCCTATTTAATGATTGGTTGAGATCTGTTGACTTTGTATACTATTCCGTTGTAGTTGTAAATAAACGATCTTATCGTAGATCCATTGTGATCTTGAAATTATCTAAAAATGGAAACAGCAACCCTAGTCGCCATCTCCATATCTGGTTTACTTGTAAGCTTTACTGGGTACGCCTTATATACCGCTTTTGGGCAACCCTCTCAACAACTAAGAGATCCATTCGAAGAACACGGGGACTAGTTGAAGTAATGAGCCTCCCAATATGGGAGGCTCATTACTTCAATTAAATTATTTCGAAAGGTTATTTCATTTTTTTAGTCGGAACCTTAGGCGGTTCTCGAAAAAAGATAGCGAAAAAAATTATCCCTAAAGTCGAGACCAAAAGGAATGTATAAACCAATGCTTCCATGGATTCGATCGTGGTTTACAATTATAGCTTCCACACCTATTCATTTGGGATCATTTACCATATCATATAAAGAAAGAAAAAAAGTAAAAGAAAAGATGGTGATTCAAGTCAAGATTTCTCTGATACCCAATGTCAAATAAAAAAAAATAGAGGCGAAAGATACCACAACAATGTCGTATCAGACTACTTGTCTCCTTGTAGTTGGATCTCCAAGTTTTTGGAATGCTCCAAATTCCACTTGAGCATCCAAATCTGGATCAATACCAGCAAAAACATCTCTGAACAAGGTTCTAGCGCCATGCCAAATGTGTCCGAAAAAGAAGAGCAAAGCAAACGTAGCATGCCCAAAAGTGAACCAACCCCTTGGACTGCTACGAAAAACACCATCGGATTTCAAAGTAGCCCGATCTAATTCAAAAATTTCACCTAATTGGGCACGTCTAGCATATTTTTTCACAGTAGCAGGATCAGAATAACTTACTCCATTAAGTTCGCCACCATAGAACTCAACAGTAACACCTACTTGTTCAACACTATACTTTGATTCTGCCCTTCTAAAAGGAACATCAGCTCTCACAATTCCGTCTTCATCTACCAAAACTACCGGAAATGTTTCAAAAAAAGTAGGCATACGACGTACAAAAAGCTCGCACCCTTCTTTATCTCTAAAGACGGGGTGTCCTAACCATCCAACAGCAATTCCATCCCCATTGTCCATTGAGCCTGCTCTGAATAATCCCCCCTTTGCCGGATTATTACCAATATAATCATAAAAAGCTAATTTTTCGGGAATTTTAGACCAAGCTTCCGATAAACTAAGATTTTCGGCTAGCCCGGCACTAACTCTTCGATATATTTCTTGCTGAAAGTATCCCTGATCCCACTGATAACGAGTAGGACCAAATAATTCGATTGGGGTAGTTGCTGAACCATACCACATAGTTCCAGCAACAACAAAAGCTGCAAAAAAAACAGCAGCGATACTACTGGAAAGTACAGTTTCAATATTGCCCATACGTAATCCTTTGTATAGACGTTGAGGCGGACGGACACTAAGATGGAATAGGCCTGCTAATATGCCCAATGTACCCGCTGCAATATGATGAGAGGCTATTCCTCCCGGAACAAAAGGATCAAAACCTTCCGCGCCCCACGCTGGATTTACAGATTGTACTTTTCCAGTTAGTCCATAAGGATCGGACACCCATATTCCAGGACCATACAAACCTGTTACATGAAATGCGCCAAAGCCAAAGCAAGCTACCCCTGAGAGAAATAAATGAATTCCAAAGATCTTGGGCAAATCCAAAGAAGGTTTTCCCGTACGTTCATCACAGAATATTTCTAGGTCCCAATATACCCAATGCCAGATAGCTGCCAAGAAGCACAAACCGGAAAACACTATGTGTGCCCCTGCCACACCCTCATAACTCCAAATACCCGGATTTGTTATAGTTCCTCCTGAAATACTCCAACCGCCCCACGAATTGGTTATTCCTAAACGAGTCATGAAGGGTATAACGAACATACCTTGTCTCCACATCGGATCAAGAACGGGATCAGAGGGATCAAAAACCGCTAATTCATATAAAGCCATCGAACCAGCCCAACCAGAAACTAGAGCTGTATGCATTATATGAACAGAAAGCAATCGACCGGGATCATTCAATACGACAGTATGAACACGATACCAAGGTAAACCCATGGAAATACCTCTTTATCAAAGAAAAATAGACACTATGCCACTTTATTTTATCGCATTGGAAAAGACTATATATACTAACCATGTACCTAACCTTTTCAGTAGATTCCGTATCAGAAAGGATAAATATTTATTCCATTCCATTGAAAATAACGGAACAATTTTGTTCGTAAGAACAAAGAGAAGCAGATCTATTCTATACCCGATAAGTACCAATACGCAATGGGAGGATTGGTCCCATTTTTGGGGAACGAATGGATAGATACTTGTTTATCATTCGAACGATCGATTTCTTCGTTCAAATTTTTTCTTTATTCATTCTGTCTTACTCTATAAACTTTCCAATCTATGTATCAAATAGAATAAAGAGAAAAAAGGGATGAAGACAATAAACCATTGATTGTTACGTTTCCATATTAAAGTGAAGTATAGTACTAAATTTTTTTCTTTAATTTAATGCCCATTGGTGTTCCAAAAGTACCTTTTCGGAGTCCTGGAGAGGAAGATGCGGTTTGGGTTGACGTATAGTGCGACTTGTCAGACATATTGGGTCATATGGGATTTACCCGTTCTCTCCCCTGATCGAGATATCCTCTGTTTCGCCCAAGAGATATTGTATTGAGTGAAGCATCAATCAATCATTCGGAGCGTGAAGTGCAATTAGATCAATTTATTTTATATTGGGGATCAATATTATCAATTTAGAAGAATTTATGGTTTACTTGGACTGATAAAATAAAGTATCCAGGCTCCGTTCAGAAAATACCAAATCGATAACAAATTGTTAATATAATATATGTATGATTACCACTTGTATCATAAATGATTCTTATACCTACTATTACTTTATACCTACTATTACTATAGTAGTGATAGTAGTGATCCCAAATTGCCGACCAACGGAATAGTATGATGAATACATCAAATAGTTTTGGGAAAGCAAGACACGAAATTAACAAAAAAAGAAGTCATAACAAAAAAATGGTACTGAAACCATTTGTCCTATATGTGCAAATAGAATTCGGACAGATCTTTTCCCGGGGTAGACCATGAACCTAAAAGAATTGAAAGGGCCCATTCAGGAACAAGACAATGACATCGTGATTTTAATATCGATGAAACAATACATCAATGATAGGTTAGTTTAATAAGTTCAGTAATCTCTTTTTTTTTTAGAGGGAAGGGAGCCTAAACTCATCTCGTTTTTTTTAATAGAAGACCTTTCATTAAGAAAACCTGTTACATAAAAAAAAAGAAATAAAACAGGAATCGACACATTGATTCTTTTTTTTTATTTTTCGCAATTTTTTTTGAACCGTATGTATCCAAAGGTGCACGTACGGTTCCTAAGGGATGCAATTTTGCCCTAATCAACCGACTTTATCGAGAAAGATTACTTTTTTTAGGACAAGAGGTTGATAGCGAGATCTCGAATCAACTTGTTGGTCTCATGGTATATCTCAGTATAGAAGATGGTACTAGGGATCTTTATTTGTTTATAAACTCTCCCGGCGGATGGGTAATACCAGGAATAGCCATTTATGATACTATGCAATTTGTGTCACCTGATGTGCATACGATATGCATGGGATTAGCCGCGTCAATGGGATCTTTTATTCTGGTCGGAGGAGAAATTACCAAACGTCTAGCATTCCCTCACGCTTGGCGCCAATGAGTTTTTATTTGATTGAAAAAAAAAGAAGACTATGCCTTCGCCACATTGATTATAAAAGAAAATTATAAGTAATAATAGCATGGCACTTCGGGTTCGATATGAACAAACCATTATTGTTTTTTCATAACATGAGATTTTGTATCGAGATAGTAGTATGAAATAAAGGTTATTTCCGATTTGATCTTATGTGTCGGGAGTACATTTCAGCGTCACAAACCATTTTTCTTCCACACCAGAAGTCTCTTTCTGATACTTATGCTATGAAAGAAAGAGTATGAAAATGAAAAAAAAAGATCATTTTTGACTTATTTGATCGTATCAAAAAGAAACTTTGGGATTGCTAAATCACAGACGAGATAAATATATAAAGTAACAGAACCATCATAGTATTCTTTTTTACTTCTATGAAAGGAAGGGTGGTAAATGGATCATTCAACGATCTGGATTAGATGGATTCTATTTCTTTCTTCGATAGAATAGAAGAGAAGAAAAAGTCAATTCCATTGCAGAGCCGTATGCAATGAACAAAAGATGCCTGTACGGTTATTCAATTCTATTTGATTTTTTTTTCTTGTTATTTTTTTATCCCCTACTTTAGTTTAGCCCAATCATGCGAGATAGAAGAACCGTTCATGATGTTATATCAATATCATCAGGGTTATGATTCACCAACCTGCTAGTTCTTTTTATGAGGCACAAGCAGGGGAATTTATCCTGGAAGCGGAAGAACTACTGAAACTTCGCGAAACCCTAACAAAGGTTTATGTACAAAGAACGGGCAACCCTTTATGGGTTGTATCCGAGGATATGGAAAGGGATGTTTTTATGTCAGCAACAGAAGCCCAAGCTCATGGCATTGTTGATCTTGTAGCGGTCGAAAATGAAAATACTGGGGATTTCGTATAAATCTATTTTATTTCAAACCATAATTCAAATTTTCTGTGATTTGATATTGAATAGAAATAATTCATGATGATCAATCATCAGGTTAAGATCGATCTAAACCAACCCATTTTATTCTATATATACATATATATACATACGACATGCCAACTATTAAACAACTTATTAGAAACACAAGACAGCCAATAAGAAATGTTACAAAATCTCCCGCTCTTAGAGGATGTCCTCAGCGTCGAGGAACATGTACTAGGGTGTATGTGCGACTCGTTCAGATCATAAGTTCGAACAAATGAGACAATTTTTTCAGTATCAATGACCAGTACCAATGAATAGGATAGATAGAGAAGATCTATCATATACCCATATTGTATATGGAATTTATGGTTTCCATTGGTGCAAATCCAATCATCTAGATTTGAAATAAGAAGCAATTCCCCATTGGTAGCAAATGGTTATCCATTAAGCGGGGGAAATGGTATCATAAGAAGCAAAAAGGTTATGCTCCTTTTCTTGAAAGAACGGACTAACAGGGTCAGCTACCTAGCCAACTTTCATAATTAAATGCCGTCACTGTATGGATAACTCTTTTTGTGAAAAGAGCTATTACTGTAGATAGGTAGAGCCAAAGAGTGTGAACTATACAAGTTAACAATAACATTTGATTAAATGAAAGAAGAGGCTCCGGTGTATAGAGAGGACCTCACCGTTTAAGAGGTAACCATAGAAACGATGGAACCCACTATTTTTTTTTTAGTATCGTTCTAATTTCTTATTTCCAGTGAAATAACTGGAAGGAATAGAATACAAAATCGTGGTTGGGAAGGTCATAGTAGCAAAAGCCATTGGAATTGATATTTTATATATCGGAATAATCCGTTTTGTTATTAATCGACCGGGGAAGGGGAAAGGATGACTGAAAAAAGAGAAATCAATTAGTTATTCATTAAGCTTTAATCTGATTCAATGACCAGAGTTAAACGAGGATATACAGCTCGGAGACGTCGAACAAAAATTCGTTTATTTGCATCAACCTTTAGAGGGGCTCATTCAAGACTTACTCGAACGATTACTCAACAGAAAATGAGAGCTTTGGTTTCCTCTCATCGAGATAGAGGCAGACAAAAGAGGGATTTTCGTCGTTTGTGGATCACTCGGATAAACGCAGTAACTCGTGAGAATAAGGTATTCTATAGTTATAGTATATTAATACACAATCTGTACAAGAAGCAATTGCTTCTTAATCGTAAAATACTTGCGCAAATAGCTATATCAAATAAGAATTGCCTTTACATGATTTCCAATAAAATTATCAAATAAAGGAGATTCAAAAGTAATATACAGGAATGATTGAAACGGAATTCCCCGGAGAATGAACTCCGGGAAGATATAGAATAAAAATAAATTAAGATAAGTAGTAGAAATGAACGAACATGTTTCAATAAAAAAAAATATTTCTTCTTCTCCCCCATTTTTGTTTCTTATATTATAACACAAGAATCAAATCAGGATTCTAGGCCTTTTCGAACAAAACATCAATCTGAGCTTGAGTTCCAATTGGATTTTTGAGTCAATTGAGGAGTATGCCTATTTATTTCTGGTTCTAGGACCAGTAGTTCTTGGGATCGACTCAGCTCTCTCAAATTGTTTCTCATTATTAAGAAAAGGTAACAAAGATAAAATACGAGCTTGTTTTATAGCAATAGTAATTAATCGTTGTTGTTTCAAGGTCAATCTATTCACTCGTCTAGATAATATTTTTCCTTGTTCACTAATAAATCGACTAATTAAACTCATGTTTCTATAATCGATTCGATCCCCCGATCCAATTGGGGGCAAACGCCTACGAAAAGATCGCTTGTATTTACGAAAAGGTTGCTTGGATTTATCCATGGTTTATTCCTTATCTCTAAAGTTCTATTTATTTATTCATTTCGGATCCAACCGAAATAGGCTTTGATTCATATATTATTTCATTCATATACTATATATCTATACACATGAAATAATATCTACATGAAATCGGGTTTGATTTGTATATATTATGTATATTATATATGTTAAGTTCTTACTCTTCCTGTCCTGTTCTTTGGAAAGATCAAACACATGATGTTCCCTTCGATCTATTTCTTGATTTCCCCATGAATCGTATGCTTATGACAATAGCGACAAAATTTTTGCAATTCTAATCGACTGGGTGTATTGTGGCGATTCTTTTGAGTAATATATCTAGAAATGCCCCGCGATTCCTTATTGACACTATTTCGGACACAACTGGTACATTCCAAAATAACTCTGACTCTGACATCTTTACCCTTGGCCATGAACCTCCTTTAGATTTTGTATCGACTTAACTTAAGTCTTATATTTTCGATCCGAGCCGAAGAAGAAGAAAAAAATCAATAGAAGTTACTAGTTATAAATTCCATTTCTAAGCATTTCGTTGTAATTCTTCTTATTATCTTATCTAATTAATTTATTATCTAATTAATAGAATATGTATTAATATAGTATATATTAAGTTAAGTAATACAAAATAGAATAATAATTAAGTAATACAATTTCTTTCTAACTATCAATTATTTCTATCCTAAATCCCAATATTTCATTTAAGTATCTTCTTTCTATGCTATGATTTCGTAGAGCCCACCCTAGACTGGATACACATTTGAATTTTATTTCTGTTTTCCCAAATTTGATCTTGGATCTACCGGATTTTTTATGAGGTTCAATACACTTTTTCCTTCTCTTTCCTTACTATTCTAAAGAATTGAAAGGGAGAGGCGAGGTTTTAGTTACGTCATGTGGAATTATATTTCTTCATTTCTTCGCATATCAATAACTAGAATTAAAAAAAGGGGAATGACAGGGCATCTGGGAATAAACGATTAATTTCTATCAATAGACCCGCTAAAGACCCAAACCATAGAGTAGTTAACACAGGTGCCACGGAGAGATATGTTTTTAGATCTCGCATTGAAAATCCTCCTTCTTTATTGTAATACATATATTGTCAGATGCTGTAGTTCAAGATCATTTTTATTTATTTTTACGCGGATTTCCTAACAAAAATGGATATGTACAATGAACCAATAGATGAGATTTTCCTGTCACTAAAAAAGAAAAAGATGACCCCTTCTTCCTGAGCATTACGGATAAATATTCATTCTTTTTTATATGTTAGGTTGGGTTTCAGATGTATATAATTCTTTTATTATATATATGAAACCAAAAACAAGAAATGACAAGAAAGTTCTATATAGATAGAGGAGAAAATAAAGATGTGGAAAACAAGACAGGTATTTTGTACAATGACACTGTACAACAATTTTTAAAAGGGATGTAGCGCAGCTTGGTAGCGCGTTTGTTTTGGGTACAAAATGTCACGGGTTCAAATCCTGTCATCCCTACCTATTACTTCTCCTATGGGCAGTAACGAGAGATTAATTGAGATCGACTAAAATGGGGCATAATCTTTCATTTTTGGATACTATATTTATGCGAGATGTGTTAGAAGTTAAGTGGAAAAAAAAAATTTCTTTGAAAGCGCTCTTAGTTCAGTTCGGTAGAACGCGGGTCTCCAAAACCCGATGTCGTAGGTTCAAATCCTACAGAGCGTGATTCCGTCTATCTTATGTATGTCGAATCACAATAAAATAACTTAACAAAACAAAGTTGAATTGCAACTGGAATTTGACCTCCTACAGGGAGGAGGTCAATCAAAAAAAGAAATGTTACTCAATCAAAGGTCCAACTGATCACCACGTCTGTATTGTAAATATGCAGTCACAAATAATCCTGCCAAAGTAATAGGAATTAGACCTAAGACGATTCCAAATAGAAAAACTTCAATCATTTCGGTTTGTTTGAGGGGATAAAAAAAGGGGGGTAAGATCTATCCCTAAATATTAATCTGAATTATCCGTGAATCTCAATGACCAAGAAAAAAAAATTGGCAATTGGTGCGGGAAAGAACCATAGAATATCTGGAATTCCCGAGAAATATTTTTCTGAATTATTTATTCAATTCATTTTCAAATAAGTCGTATCTTGTTCAAACCAATAAATAGAGCTGGGGTTATAGTTAAAGCAGCCAGTAGAAAACCAAAATAACTAGTTATAGTAAGCATGAAAGGGCTTTATTAGATATGTTTTTTTTCTACATATGTTGATAAAA